GTTCTTATTGTCTCAGCTCGGCTCAAAACCTCGCAAATTGATATTGATCCTTACGGCGCTTCCTCTATCAATTAGATCCTTTATCCATAGAAAAAAGTATCTAGGCGCATCTCTTTTTCTTATTTCTAAGAACTTTCTTTCTTTGCTACAGCTGGTAAAAATCGTTGTTTTGGACGATGCATATGTAGCAAGCCTTTTTTTTTTTTTTTAGTATTTCATAGGGGATTTGCTCTTACCTTTTTTTCCTTTTTTTCTTTCTATAGTGGAGATAGCCGCACGTAATGACAGATCACAGCCATATTATTCAAAGCTTGTGGTAAGAACGGGTTTCGCTCGAGTGCCCGAAAATAATATTCCAAAGCTTTCGTATGTTCTCCGTTACTTGTATAGATAAGGCCTATGTTATATAGGATATAACTTCGATCATAGGGATCCATTTCTAGTCGCATCGCTTCATAATAATTCTGCAAAGCTTCCGCATAATTTCCTTCGGATTGAGCCGACATCCGTTACGGTCGTCATTCGATTTCAGGAATCTCCGTTCCAAAACCGTACGTGATATTTTCATCTCATACGGCTCCTCCCTTAACTTATGTGCATAATGAGAATGGTACACGGAATCAAAAAAGATTGAAATTGTCTCATTATTAACTGAGCGGGGCTAGTGTTTTTACAAGAAATCACTAGCCAACCTTCCTTCAAAATCTTTTTTCTTAACATCAAGCGTATTGGTACCCGATAAAAAAAGGGCCAATTCTAAAAATTGAATTGTCCTCAACGCCTCCTAATTCCTGGGAATGGGGCACTTCAACAGTCTTCGATGGTTATACGTGTATTCAAAGTACGAACGAGATGGATGTTTCTTGTCCCAACCATTCTTTTTAGCCCCGATAAAAGGGGTAATTTATAACAAAGGTTTCGTGTTGTTGATTCCTAGACGTAGTGCTTCTTCTCCTCTGCCGCCCATTGGGACTAGTCGAATAAGGTTCAACCACATTTATAGAACCTACAAAGGTCTAACCTTTCGCTCAATACTAGAATCAATCGACAATTGAAGCATCTGAGGTTGCATTAATCGGGGATACACGACAGAAGGAATTGTTTTTATGTTATTGACAAACTTCACCTTCAACAAGCGTATATTTATTGAAAAGAAAATCTTTTTTTTCTTTCTATCCAGAAATGTCTTTCTCCTAAGTATAAGTACGGAGAGCGGTAAAAAAAAAAGAATCAAATCACACCATCTCTGTAATAGGTAAAAGCCTCTCTTTCTCCTGGGCTTGTAGGAATTATTCGTAATAAGATGTTGGCTACAATTGAAAAGGTCTTATCAATAAAATTTCCATTTATCCGTGATCTAGGCATAGGGAGCAATCCATTCTAGAATTCTTATTATTATCTCTTGCAAGAAAACGATCCCATAAACAAAGGGATTGTACAGTGCAAAATACCATAATAAATTTTGTTATCCGCCCTTATTTTATTTTAAAGCGGATATAGTTGATTGGTCCAATCTCTCCTTGCCAAGGAGAAGACGCGGGTTCGACTCCCGCTATCCGCCGTTTGAATTTTTTTGAAAATTCAAACCCTTCTTGTTGTTCTAATGTTGACAACATTAGACTCTTGATGCTAGAATAGTTTTGTCTAAATTTAAATATTCTTTTTTTTAATATAAATTGCACAAATACTAAGAGATCCCATTTTCATAGAATAGATAAGGAGAAAGCAGAAAATTGGTTCTTTTGATATAGAATTTCTTTGGTCGATAAAGAAAAAACTTTGTACCTGAATTCAAAAGTACAAAAAATAAAATACAAAGTTGTGAAGGGATTGAATTTCTTTGGTCGATAAAGAAAAAACTTCATACCTGAATTCAAAAGTACAAAAAATAAAATACAAAGTTGTGAAGGGATTGAATTTCTTTGGTCGATAAAGAAAAAACTTCATACCTGAATTCAAAAGTACAAAAAATAAAATGAAAGTATCTATCTGTTTATTACTCGATAAAGGAATTTTTTATGTCCTTTACAAGAAAGAGTGGTACATGATTTGCCACCAGATCTACGTTTTTGGCGTAGTTACCGCCAGCATAATGGTGTTCTTAGTAGGTTGTTACACCATTGTAGTCTGGGTTATACAACTAGTTCGTCGATCAAGGATATGGGACCGTGGCAACGAAGTTGCCAAAAGACTTGTGTGTAGGTGTATCCGACGGCAGCCATACGGCGTATTTACCGCTGGCCTTTTGGTCTTCGTCGTCGGTTGCACCACCAGCCTAGTCTGGGGCTGCAAATTCTTGCAGTTTGTTGTACAACGAATGCCATGGTCCCGAATACGGGACCATGGCGCCGAAGTCTACAAGAAACTTTTATCTAGAGGTGTAAGTCCTGGGTGATAGGCAGCCATACCACTCTCACTTAATGTCTTGGGATTGTAGTTCAATTTTTCATAGCACGGCCCTGTCAAGGCGGAAGTTGCGGGTTCGAGACCCGCTTTCCGCCCCTTTCTCCTTTCAAAAACAAAAAAAGTAGGTCAATTTTTCATAGCACGGCCCTGTCAAGGCGGAAGTTGCGGGTTCGAGACCCGCTTTCCGCCCCTTTCTCCTTTCAAAAAAAAATTTAAAAGGATCTATCCAGGAATGTTACTGGGGGGACGTAGATCCTTATTATTAAGCAAAGGATTAAATAGAATCCATATTTGCCGCAGAAATGTTCTGCGCGCATTTTCCGGAAGTCCCGCAAAATATGTCTGAATAGACAGAAATAAAAAAAGCTTTCAACCAGCCGAAAGCCCAAGATTATTACTTGACATCGCCAGGCGGCCATAAGTTGGGACACACCTATTTTGGGGATGTACAAGTAGATAAAGTCCTGGATGCTGGACTTTTTTAAGGAGTATTGAGTTAGTTGTTCTAACTCCACGACAGGTACTAGAACTCGATTGGCTGGAAAGAACAGCCGATTAGGAAATAGAAGGTAACGGAATTTTGTTCCCATTACCTTTCTTTCCATTAAAGCTAGAATACCTCTCATTTTCAGAGAAGCAAACATTGCTTTGCTCAACCAAAAAAACAGCACTGGCCGAAGAATCGGCCATATGATCCATAGGATCATTTGGACCCCCTGAACGAAAAAAAGAAAAAAAAGTTTAAATATATCTCGTATTTTCAAGGAAGTAACCATGCTTTTGTTTACCCAAAAAAAAGAGACTGGCTGAAGAAAAGACCAAATCAGCCAGAGCACGAGTTGTGCCCCGTTTGTGCAAAGGGTGCACAAAAGAAAGACTATTTCAAGTATATTGTACACTTGAAAGAAGCAAATTAGAATACAGCCACCTGCTAGAATAAGCAGGGCTAGTAGACTTACTCCTAGCCTATAGAGACGTAAGGTTAGGACCACTCTTCCTGGGTCCTTCATTTTCCTATTCGAATTCTCTTTCTCGGAGAGAGAATCTTTCCGAGAACAACAGATCACATTTACTCCATGTTTTTTAAAGTTCGAATTATCGGACTTGGATAATTCGGACTTGTCCAACAAGGATTTATAATAGATTTTAGTCATTATCATAGCTACATTCTTATTTTTAATGAATTATTGGTTTAGATCCATCCTAACCGTTTTTGTCTTAAAATTTTCATTTTAAGACCGAAACAACGTAATAAAAACCTCGGTAAACCGCGAAATTTATTACGTCGTAAAACCCAAGCTTAGCCAACAATAGATAAGCAAACTGGGCAGCAAAAAGTTCGTAGGCCTGCTGGCTGAGCCAGCATTGACACCTACAGATCACCTTTTTTCTAGTTTGGGTGAAACCTAAGAATAGACGATGGGCCTGTTGAAAAAGGCCAAGTACAACACGGTACAAGTAGACCAGAACGTAGACATACGTGACGAAAAAAAAGATCCCGCCGACCGTTACGTATAGGTACAGTGGAATCAGCCTTAAAGCCATTTTACCCATAGACGATCCGTTTTTTTTGAAAAACGGAAAAATAATACCAAAAATCTCCATAATGTACAATTACTCCATAGAACTCAAATTTCTGCTACCGTGCTTTAAGTCTTTCTTTATGAAAAAGTGTTTCATTCTGTCAATGATTCAAAAATGTTTGACAGAACATTTTTTATTCTATATTTAATAAATGTCAAGGAAAAAAGGATAAAAAGTCAATAGTTTCCTTTGTCTTTATGAGTAACCAAAACTAATCAAAATCAAAATGAATGTCAAGGGTTTTTTCAACCATATTCTTTTTTCTATTTAAAATAAGAAAAAAAAATACAAATTTTATTCCACACCGGACCGGAGCCGAACCCTTGACATTCTCATAAAATGAATATCTTATTAAGGAAAAAAGGATAAAAAGTCAATAGTTTCCTTTGTATTTATAATAAAAATCAAAATGAATGTCAAGGGTTTTTTCAACCATATTCTTTTTTCTATTTAAAAAAAGAAAAGAAAATACAAATTTTAATCCACACCGGACCGGAGCCGAACCCTTGACATTCTCATAATAAGAATATCTTATTAACGACAACAGATGTCGTTAACATAATTTCATGATATTAATAATTTGTTTTCTGTCAACTTCACCACAACTCCAAGTTGATGGTTTTTGAAAAAAAGGAGGGCTATTGACCAATAATTTTTTTGGTCAATCTAAATTCTTTCTAGATTAGAAATCTTCTATATTTCTTGTTTTTTAATGCCAACCCCCCAAGCGCAGTGACGAAAAAAAGTTTGAAAAAAGCCCTGACCACACAACTAAAATTATAAAATTAAGGGCTAATAAAAATAATTATTTTATAAAATAGTTTTTTATATTTTCAACCAAAGAATAAAAAATCACGCTTTTTGGGTTGTGTTTATGTTGACAATTGAAAAAAACTGTTCATACTATGAGCATGGTTATGATGGCAGCCGGGACAGTATGCCCCCATCGTCTAGTGGTTCAGGACATCTCTCTTTCAAGGAGGCAGCGGGGATTCGACTTCCCCTGGGGGTGGGGTACTAGGAAAGGAAGTTGAGTATGGATTATTCACAAGCCTAGAATTTATTCTTCTAGGGTCGATGCCCGAGCGGTTAATGGGGACGGACTGTAAATTCGTTGGCAATATGTCTACGCTGGTTCAAATCCAGCTCGACCCAATAATTCGTTGATCCATCATGAAATGGCACAACGCATTTGTTTTCCTGAAATGCGGGTTTCTTCTTCGGTTTCCTTATTTTATTTTTTTGATTTTTTTGTTCTCGCAAAGAAATGAAAAGAAATGAGAGTGAAAAGGTGAAACAAAGTCACTAAAAAAAAGTCTTTATTCCAATGAAAGTCAGTCGATTTGGCAATAACGAAAGGAGTACTAGGCATCCATACCACTCTCACTTAATGTCTTGGGATTGTAGTTCAATTGGTCAGAGCACCGCCCTGTCAAGGCGGAAGTTGCGGGTTCGAGACCCGTCAGTCCCGATTTTTTCAAATTAAAAAAAAAATACATGAATTTTTCTTTCTATTTTCTGCTAGGGGGTCAAAATTGCAGAATTTCAGTCCCGGAGGGATCCTTCTTTTTTATCTTTCGCTTCGCAAATTGCTTTTCTCATTTCATTTCTTATGAAATAAATAAGGAAATTTCCAGTACTTTGCCCAGTACTGATCAAGAGGAAATTTACATATGCAAATTCCTGAAATTATTCGTAGCATGCTATTTAGACTTCCAATAAATACTATACTCGACTCGTTCTGGTTTTTTTCAACTGCTCCCAACCCGCACAATAAAATTGAGTACCATATGTTTACCGGGAACACATACAAAAATACAATTCCGTTCTTGTACAATAAAAAACAAAAGAAAATGAACATAGTCAATGCTACTCTTTTTCTATTTTTAAGATGAAAAGTCTCCTGTTTTCCAGCTGCTCTTTGGTCTAACTTCAATTACTAATACTAACTTGAATGTGAAACAACCTATCTCATTCCAATTTCACACTGAATTTTTGGTATATGCATTTCATTACTAATTTAGGTAAAGAAAGAGGAAGATATTAATAAAAAAAGAGAAAGAGCAAACAAGGACCCCGCCCCCCTCTCTTAGAACTTAGAGATAGAGGAAATGAGTAATCCAAGGTTATTGTCGAAGAAAGAACAAACATTAAAATAATGAATTTGATAGAATATTAGATCTTTTTTTTTACCGGGCCTCGCCTTTATAGCACTTCTTTGTTTTTTCCAAGATAAAGGAATTCATTAAAAAAGGAATTTAGAACTTAACTCCAGCGGAAAGACGGCTAGATGCTATTATCTTATATTTTCTAAGATAATTTCCGATAATTAGAATTGTTGTACAAGGAAGGCGGCGTGTTTGGGTTATAGAGAAGAAAAGAATGCTAAAGTAAAAAAAGGAAAGGAATTCTTGATTGAATCAGAAATCGAATTTTAGATGCAGTATGGATAAAGGATCTTCCTATGTTATACTATTAAATTCTTGACGATGAGTTGATTTGATAGGTCAGATATTGTTATTCTGATATTGATCAGATTTTATATCATCGAGATGTAATGTAATTCATCCCATTGCATTTACAGGTGAAAGGTTTTCATCTCTATGGGATTAAATCCCTAGTTATTTTGAAGTAAAAAAAAGAAAGGATGGGATTATGGAAGTCAATATTCTCGCATTTATTGCTACTGCATTGTTCATTCTAGTTCCTACCGCCTTTTTACTTATAATTTACGTAAAAACGGTTGGTCAAAGCGATTCATTTGAATAAAACTCGGTTTATTATAAAAGAAGAAAGAAAAAAGATTCCAATTGCGTGTCTTAAATGAAAGGAGCGAACTAGAATCAACATTACATTAGACTATTATATTAGTATGGTAGAAAGAAATATTCATAGACTTCTTTCTACCATCTAGAGATTTTGATTGTAATGTACAAAGGTTTACTATATAAGGATATAACCGGCTTAATATAGAGAAACTCACAATAGGTATCCTATATATATATTATCTAATGTGCATACCGCCCCAATTCTTTTTCAAAGTGAAAAGTCGCTCTCATTGTCCATTCGTCTGTACCCCGCTTACTTTCAAGTCGAAACACAAGCATGGGGTGAAATATTTGTTTGATTGAAGGAGTCTTATTAATATAATTATATAATATTACTTCGCGATTAGAATTTTGAAAGAACTCTCTTTTTTTCCATTTTTGAAAAATTTCAAAAATGGAAAAAAGGTGGAATTACTAAATTAATAATAATACAAAAAAGGCTTTGCAGAACGCTGTTTAAAAAATGAATAAAGTTTAATTGAATTACTCAACCCAATTAGTAGTATAGTAGTAACCCTAAAGTGCACTTCATTCCCCATACTACCAGTGAAAGGGAAAATGTAAAGACTACCCTTTAGTAGTAACCCTAAAGTCCACTTCTTCCCCATACTACCAGTGAAAGGGAAAATGTAAAGACTACCATTAAAGCAGCCCACGCGAGACTTACTATATCCATGTGAATTCTGTCCTCTATCTCTTTGAAGGAATTTTCTCATTATTGTTCACTAATAATAGTGAAATTAGTGGCGAAGAGTCAAAAAGGGATTCACGTCTTTTGTTGATCAGGCGACACCCAGATTTGAACTGGGGAACGAGGATTTGCAGTCCCCCGCCTTACCGCTCGGCCATGTCGCCAAAAGGATACCAAATAGGTGAAAATATTCGGCTTTTGTTTCTGTTTAGGGAGAGGGATTACTAAACTTCTTTTTTTATTATTAGACTTGTATCTTGAATCTTAATGCCTTGCCTAAAAGAAACGAAACCCCTACCTCTCTTTTGGTATGGAATCCATCCCTTGTATAGTATCTTAAAACATACTCTACCCCCCCTCTTTCTTTTCTTTCCTATTGAAAGGAAAAAGTGTGGATTTTCGGTCGCAAAAACCAAACAAAAGGAATCCTTAACTATTATCCGTAAACTCCAGGATGATTCTTAGATTTGAATTTCAAACCGTCTTTCCCTGCGGATACTGTTGATAAAAGACAATCAAAATGGATACATAATGAAACCAAATCGGCTTTTCTTTTTTTGTTTCAATAATTGAAATTCTAACAGCAATGATGAATATTTGTAAACCCCAAAACATAAGATGTTACACAAATGTTTAAACTTTAAACAAGTATTATCTTTGTAGATGATACCTTTAGGGAATTCTCGCGAAAGTCTCGTGCTTTGATTTTTTCATTGAATAGAAAATCAACATTTGGATAGAGCACGACACGCTTCAATCGTATTCTACCCCAAAATAGGTAATCTCTCTTCTCTGCGAATCCTTTTTTGAACAACAGAATCCGCGAATAGGTGCTAAAAAACTCAACTCTATCTTGTTTCTGATTCTTATGTCTTTATTATCGCCCCGAACAGATTCAATTGCGAATTCATTTATTATTTGTCTGGTATCCAATGGGATTGGATATGGAATACCATAATAATGGTAGAAATGAAATCGTTTTTTTTGTTTTTGATATTCTATACAAAACTCCATCGGTCCAAGTGGCTTTTATCAATTCCTTTCCATTCGTATCTGTTTCAAATTCCAATTTGAGTATCCAATTCTCTTCATTTCCCCGTCCATACGTATTTCGTATATTAGATGTACGGGGTTGGGTAAAATTTCATGTGATTTAGTATAGTAAACAGAATCTAAATTCCATCATTGCTAGATCGCTCCATATGATATGATTGGATGAAGAATGCGCCAATAATGGGATTTTTTCGATAAAAGGGGGATTCAAAATGCTTGGCGATAGAAATGAAGGAATGGCTACAATCCCTGGGCTTACTCAGATACAATTTCAAGGATTTCATAGGTTCCTTGATCAGGGCTTAAGAGAAGAACTTTCTAAGTTTCCAAGGACGGAATGGACGGAATTTTTTCTAAAAAATGGGAAAGACGTAGACTTTGACTTTCGATTATTTTCGGAAACATATTCTTTGGTAGAACCGTTGATAAAGGAACGAGATGCTATATATAAATCACTCACCTATTCTTCTGAATTATATGTATCCGCGGGATTCGTTTGGAAAAACAAAAGGCCTATGCAAGAACAGGCCGTTTTTATTGGAAACGTTCCTTTTATGAATTCCCAGGGAACTTTTATAGTAAATGGAATATACAGAGTGGTGGTCAATCAAATATTGCAAAGTCCGGGTATCTATTACCGATCAGAATTGGACTATAAGGGATTTACGGTCTATATCGCCACCATAATATCAGATTACGGAGGAAGATTAAAATTAGAGATTGATAGCAAAGAACGTATATGGGCTCGCGTGAGTAGGAAACAGAAAATATCTATTTTAGTTCTATTATCGGCTATGGGTTCGAATCTAAAAGACATTATAGAGAATGTTTGCTACCCAGAAATTTTTCTGGCTTTTCTGGAGAAGGAGAAGAAGAAGAACAAAAATTTTTGGTCAAAAGAAGAAGCGGTTTTGGAACTTTATCAAAAATTTGTAGGTGGATCTGAAGAACTTGAAGAACTTTCTGATGCTATATATAAGGAATTAAGAACAAAATTCTTTCGCCAAAGGTGTGTATTAGGAAGGCTTGGTCGACAAAATATTAACCGAAGATTGAATCTTGATATACCCCAGAACACCACGTTTTTGTTACCCCGAGATATATTGGCAGCCACAGATCATTTGATTGGAATGAAATTTGGAATGGGTACACTTGACGATATGAATCATTTGAAAAATAAACGGATTCGTTCTGTAGGGGATCTCTTACAAGATCAATTCGGATTGGCTCTTTTTCGTTTAGAAAAGGCGGTTAAAGCGACAATAAAAAAAGCAATTGAAAAGAAAAGAAGACCGACCCTTCATAATTTGGTAACTTCAACTCCATTAATAACCACTTATCAATCTTTTTTCGGATTAAACCCATTATCTCACGTTTTGGATGGAACGAATCCATTGTCCCAAACAGTTCATGGGAGAAAGTGGAGTTTTTTGGGTCCTGGGGGATTGACAGGACGAACTGCAAGTTTTCGAACACGAGATATTCATCCTAGTTACTATGGACGCATTTGCCCAATTGACACATCTGAAGGAATCAAGGTTGGCCTTACGGGATCTTTAGCAATTCATGCGAGAATCGGTCATTTTGGGTCTCTAGAAAGCCCATTGTACGAAATCTCCGAGAAATCAAAAAGGGTCCGGATGCTTTATTTATCATCAAGGAAAGAGGAATACTATATGATTGGGACAGGGAATTCTTTGGCACTTAATGAAGGTATTCAGGAAGAACAGATTATTCCGGCTCGATACCGTCAAGAATTCCTGACTATTGCATGGGAAGAGGTTCATCTTCGAAGTGTTTTTCCTTTTCAATACTTTTCTATTGGAACTTCTCTCATTCCTTTTCTCGAGCATAATGACGCGAATCGGGCTTTAATGGGTTCAAATATGCAACGACAAGCAGTTCCGCTTTCTCGGTCCGAGAAGTGCATTGTTGGAACTGGGTTGGAAAGCCAAGTGGCTCTAGACTCCGGGATGACCCTTATAACTGAACACGCGGGAAAGATCATTTCTACCCACGCTGACAAGATCCTTTTATCGGTCAATGGGGAGACTCTAAGCAGTCCATTAGTTTTCTATGAACGTTCCAACAGAAATACTTGGATACATCAAAAACCCCAGGTTTCGCGGGGTAAATGCACTAAAAAGGGACAACTTTTAGCGGACGGTGCCGCTACGGTTGGGGGAGAACTCGCTTTGGGTAAAAACGTATTAGTAGCTTATATGCCATGGGAAGGTTACAATTTTGAAGATGCGGTACTCATTAGTGAGCGTCTGATATATGAAGATATTTATACTTCTTTTCACATACGGAAATGTGAAATTGAGATTTTTGTGACAAGTAAAGGCCCTGAAAAGATCACTAGAAAAATACCGCATCTAGACGACTATTTACTACGAAATTTAGACAAAAACGGAGTTGTAATCTTGGGATCTTGGGTAGAAGCGGGCGATATTTTAGTAGGTAAATTAACACCTCAGCTGGCGGACGAATTAGCTCCGGAAAAAAGGTTAGTAGGCACCTTGTTTGACGCTCCGATAGCCACTTCAAAGGAAACTTGTCTAAAACTGCCTATAGGTGGGAGGGGCCGAGTTATTGATGTGAGATGGATCCAGAAAGAGGGGGCGTCTAGTTCTGATCCAGAAATAGAAATAATTCGTGTATATATTTTACAGAAACGTGAAATCAAAGTAGGCGATAAAGTCGCCGGAAGACATGGAAATAAAGGGGTCGTTTCCAAAATTTTGCCTAGAGAGGATATGCCTTATTTGCAAGACGGAAGGCCTATTGATATGGTCTTCAACCCATTAGGAGTACCTTCGCGAATGAATGTAGGACAGATCTTTGAATGCTCGCTCGGGTTGGCGGGGAGTCTTCTAGATAGACATTATCGAGTAGCACCTTTTGATGAGAGATATGAACAAGAGGCTTCGAGAAAACTAGTGTTTTCTGAATTATATGAAGCCAGTAAGCAAACAGGGAATCCATGGGTATTTGAACCCGAGTATCCGGGAAAAAGCAGAATATTTGATGGAAGAACGGGAGATTCCTTTGAACAACCTGTTATAGTGGGACAGTCCTATATATTGAAATTGAGTCATCAAGTTGATGATAAAATACATGGGCGTTCCACTGGTCCTTATTCAGTTGTTACACAACAACCCGTTAGGGGAAGAGCCCTGGGGGGGGGCCAGCGAGTAGGAGAAATGGAGGTTTGGGCTCTAGAGGGATTTGGGGTTGCTCATATTTTACACGAGATGCTTACTTATAAGTCTGATCATCTTAGAACTCGCAACCAAATAATTGGTACTCTAATGATTGGAGGAGCGCTACCGAAACCTGAGCCTGAGGATGAGGATGAGGATGCTCCAGAATCCTTTCGGTTGCTTGTTCGAGAACTGCGAGTTTTGGCCCTAGAACTGAATCATTTCCTTGTATCTAAGAAGAACTTCCAGATGAACAGGAAGGAAGCTTAATCGGAATGAATCGGAATTTCTTTTCTATGATCGATCAGTATAAACACCAACAACTTCGAATTGGGTTAGTTTCTCCTCAACAAATAAGTGCTTGGGCCAATAAAACCTTGCCCACTGGAGAGATAGTCGGAGAGGTGAAAAACGAGAAAACTTTTTCTTATGATGGGAATTTTCTTTCAAATACGCCAGTAAGGGGTGGATTGTTTTGTCAAAGAATTTTTGGACCTATAAAAAGTGGAATTTGTGGTTGTGGAAAGTATCGAAAGTATCGTGAAATCGGAGATGAAAAAGAAAAGAGAACATTTTGCGAACAATGCGGAGTCGAGTTTGTTGATTCTCGGATACGAAGATATCAAATGGGCTACATCAAACTGGCATGCCCCATCGCCCATGTGTGGTATTTGAAGCGTCTTCCTAGTTATATCGCCAATCTTTTAGATACACCTCTTAAAAAATTAGAAAACCTAGTATACGGCGATGTGTGATTTGATCGAAATTCAGATTTTACAGATTTGGAATGAAAAACTGTCACCCTACGAATTAGGATGCCCGGATCTGACATGTCTCTTGTGAGGAGGAACATGAAGCTCAGAACTGTGGGTGTATTAAATATCCCCCAATAGAAAGAAGGGAATTGGTCTATGGTCGATTCAGTAACAAAAAGAAAACAATAGAAATCGAATTTCGAGTTGTATTGTACCTCGTGAAAAAGACTTCTTTCTTTTGTGCAAAACATTTCTTATCTTTTAGAAAGAAATTCCATTTTGTTTATGTTCAAGTAAGCAACTCGTTTATGGTTCCTGAAGTCTATCCATCGCATATAGTCTTTCATTTAAAGGCAAGGCCTTTTGCCATAACCGTCGAGGTGACATCGGGACCTAAAAGATCAAAGGGAGCGATATATAGACAAGTAAAGTCCTTATGAATTCCAAGTTATTCCTTTAGAGGGATTCATCATTCGAAGGGAAGTAGACTACTCAACAATTTCACATTTCATTTATGTCGCTATTTTAAATTGAATGAAAGAATTCCTAAAATCAAAATAAAAGAACAAGGAATCAATGAAATGTTGCTTGTGAGAACTTGAGTAAGGAGTAGTTTGGGGTTTTCTAGAATTTGAAAGCAAGAACTCTTATATCTTTATATAGTGTAACTACTTGAGCCGGATGAGCGGAAACTTTCACGTCCGGTTTTGAGGGGGGGCCTAGAGGATCCTATCCCAATTTTGTTTTTGCTGGGTCTATACGTAAAAAACCCACTTTATTACGATTACGAGGGTACTTCCAATATCAACGCCAATCCTGGGCCTCTATCCTCCCCCATTTTTTTAGGACCAAAAGCTTCATAAAACTTCGAAATCGTGAAATTCCTGATGGAGCAGGCGCTATCCGAGAACAATTGGCCGATCTAGATTTGCGAGTTATTATAGAGTCTTCGTTGGTAGAATGGAAAAACTTAAAGGAGCAAGGGGAAAGGGAAAGGGGTACGGAAACGGAATGGGAGATTCAGAAGAGGGAAAGAAGAAAGCGCTTTTTGCTTAGACGCATAGAATTAGCTAAGCATTTTCTTCTTACAAATGTAAAACCTGAATGGATGGTTTTATGTCTATTACCGGTTCTTCCCCCCGAGTTGAGACCGATATATAAGATATCTGAGGTTCAAAAAATAAGTTCGGATATTAATAAACTCTATCAAAAAGTTATTGTGGAGAACCAGACGCTTCTCTTTTTATTAAAAAAGAGTAAATCTGCGCCAAATGACGTAGTAACGGGTTTAGCTACAAAACTACAAGTAGCTGTGGATAACCTTCTTGATAAGGGAAGAAGCGGACAGCCAAAAAGGGATTATCATAATAAGGCTTACAAATCGTTTTCAGATGTAATTTCAGGCAAAGAGGGGAGATTTCGTGAGACTCTGCTTGGCAGACGGGTTGATTATTCGGGGCGTTCTGTCATTGTTGTAGGCCCCTTACTTTCATTACATCAATGCGGATTGCCTCGTGAAATAGCAATAGAGCTTTTCCAGACATTTGTAATTCGCTGTCTAATTAGCCAGCGCCTTGCTCCGGACGTAACAACTGCTAAGAAGCAAATTCGGGAAAAAGAAGAATTTATATGGGAAATACTTGCGCAAGTTGTGCAGGGGCATCCTGTATTGCTAAATAGAGCACCTACTTTGCATAGATTAGGTATACAGGCCTTCCAACCCGTTTTAGTGAAAGAGCGCGCTATTTATTTACATCCACTCGTTTGTAAAGGATTCAATGCAGACTTTGATGGGGATCAAATGGCTGTTCATGTACCTTTATCCTTGGAGGCTCAAGCGGAGGCTCATTTACTTATGTTTTCTACTGTGAATCTCTTGGGTCCGGCTATTGGAGATCCCGTGTGCGTACCAACCCAAGATATGCTCATTGGGCTCTATATCTTAACAAGTGGGAATCGTCGAGGTATTTGTGCAAATAGGTATAATTTGTGGAATCGCAGAAACTGTAAAAATGAAAGAATTGACGATAAGAACTATGGGTATACCAAAGGAAAAGAACTCCTTTTTTGTAATTCCTATGATGCAATTGGAGCTTATCGACAGAAAAGAATCCTTTTAGATAGCCCTTTTTGGCTCCGGTGGCCACTAGATGGACTCTTTATTGTTTCAAGAGGAGTTCCTGTCGAAGTTCATTATGAATCTTTGGGTACCCATCATGAGATTTATGGACACTTTCTAATAGTAAGAAGTGTAAAAAAAGAAAAGGGTTGTCTATACATTCGCACTACTGTTGGTCATCTTGTTCTTTATCGAGAAATCGAAGAAACTACTCAAAGGGTATTTCAGCTCATCGGGTAAGGTCGATAAGAGAGAGGTTTCCAACCATGTAAACCCATTGTGGAATCCTACTCACCGGAAGAGGGAGGTGTTTATGAAAAAAGAGGCCAATCTGGCCTTTCACAATAAAGTAATAGACGGGGCTGCTATTAAACGAATTATTAGTCGATTAATAGATCACTTCGGAATGGCATATACATCCCACATCCTGGATCAAGTAAAGACTCTGGGTTTCCAGCAAGCCACCGCTTCATCCATTTCATTAGGAATTGATGATCTTTTAACGATACCGTCTAAGAGATGGCTAGTGCAGGATGCTGAACAACAAAGTATTCTTTTGGAAAAATACTATCAGTATGGGAATGTACACGCAATAGAAAAATTACGCCAATCCATCGAGATCTGGTATGCTACAAGTGAATATTTTCGACAAGAAATGATTCTCAATTTTAGAATGACTGACCCCCTTAATCCAGTCCATATAATGTCTTTTTCGGGAGCTAGAGGAAATGCATCTCAAGTAAACCAATTAGTAGGTATGAGAGGGCTGATGTCGGATCCACAAGGACAAATGATTGATTTACCCATTCAAAGCAATTTCCGTGAAGGGCTCTCATTAACAGAATATATCATTTCTAGCTATGGAGCCCGCAAGGGGGTTGTGGATACTGCTATACGAACAGCAGATGCTGGGTATCTTACGCGCAGACTTGTTGACGTAGTTCAACATATTGTTGTACGTAGAACAGATTGTGGTACCACCCGAGGGTTTTCTATAAGTCTTCCAAATGGGGAGGTGCCAGAAAGACTGTTTATTCAAACATTGATCGGTCGTGTATTAGCAAACGATATTTATCGGGGTCCGCGATGCATTGCGGTTCGAAATCAAGATCTTGGGGTTGGCGTTGTCAATCAACTGATAACCTTCCAAAGAGAGCCAGTATCTGTTAGAACTCCCTTTACTTGTAGGAGTACGTCTTGGATCTGTCAATTATGTTATGGTCGAAGTCCTAGTCACGGCGACTTGGTCGAATTAGGGGAAGCTGTAGGTATTATTGCGGGTCAATCCATTGGAGAACCGGGGACTCAACTAACATTAAGAACCTTTCATACCGGTGGAGTATTCACAGGAGGTACTGCAGAACAGGTACGAGCCCCTTTCAACGGAAAAATCAAATTCAATGAGGACTTGGTTCATCCCACACGGACACGCCATGGGCAACCCGCTTTTCTATGTTATACAGATTTTTCTTTAACTATTGAGAGTGAAGATATTATACAGAGCGTGCCTATTCCACCAAATAGTGTTCTTTTAGTTCAAAATGATCAATATGTAGAATCAGAACAAGTAATTGCCGAGATTCGCGCGGGAACATCCACTTTTGATTTGAAAGATAGAGTTCGAAAACATATTTATTCTGACTCATCGGGAGAAATGCACTGGAGTACCGACGTATACCAAACACTCGAATTTCCTAAAAGTAATGTCCATATCTTACCAAAAACAAGTCATTTATGGATATTAAAAGGGGATTTATGCGGATCCGGTCCAGTTCTTTTTTCGATGTACAAGGATCAAGATCAAATGAGCATTCATTCTCTTTCTGTCCAAGGCAGATATACGCCTAGCCTTTCTGTGAATTCAGAACTGACTCGCAGTGCCCGTTGTAATCTCCTATATCCTACTATTCTACACGAGAATTTGTATTTATTGGCGAAGAAGCGAAGAAATAGATTTCTCATTCCATTCCGATCCATTCAAGAACATCGACGAAAAAAAGAACGAATACTCTGTTCTGACATCTCGATGAAAATACCCAGAAATGGTATTTTACGTAGAAATAACATTCTTGCTTATTTCGATGATCCTCGATACAAAATAAGGGTTTCGGGAATTACGAAATATGGTACTATAGAGGTGGATTCAATCGTCAAAAAAGAGTATTTCATCCACTATCGAGGAGTCGACGAAGAATTGCAGCCAAACGACCAAGGGAAGGTGGATCCACTTTTTTTCATTCCCGAAGAAGTGCATATTTTACGAAAAACCTCTTCCATAATGGTACGGAACAATAGTATCGTTGGAAAAAATACACAAATTACTTTAAATAAAAGAAGCCGAGTAGGCGGATTGGTACGAGTGCAGAAAAAAGACGATTGGATTCAACTTCAAATATTTTCTGGAGATATCTATTTTCCGGGGAAGACATCTAATATATCTATATCCAAACACATTGGCATCTTGATACCACCACAAATAAGAAAAAGAAATTCTAAGGAATCCAAAAAAGCGAAAAATTGGATCTATGTCCAACAAATTAGACCTACCAAGAAAAAGTCTTTTGTTTGGATTCGACCCGTAGGCACATATGAAATAGCGGACGGTATAAATTTAGCAAGACTTTTTCCTCCGGATCTATCGCAGAAAATGGATAATATACAACTTCGACTTGTCAATTATATTCGTTATGGGGATGACAAGTTGATTCGAGGCATTTCTCGAAGGATTCAATTAGTTCGGACTTTTTTAGTCTTGAATTGGGACCAAGACAAAAAAGCTTCGTCTATCGAGGAGGCTCACGCTTCCTTTGTGGAAGTAAGTACAAAGGGCCTGGTTCGAGAATTCCTAAGAATTCGCTTAGGGAAATCCCAGATTGCGTATATGAGAAAAAGGAATGATCCGTCAGGGTCAGGATTTACCTCTGATAATGAGCTAGATCACACCAATAGAAATCCTTTTTATTCCAGTTATCCCAAGGCAAGGATTCGACAATCACTTAGCCAAAACCAAGGAACTATTCGTACGTTGTTGAATAGAAATCAGGAATGCCAATCTTTCCTAATTTTGTCATCATCTAATTGTTTTCGACTAGGCCCTTTCAACGATATAAAATATCATAATCCGAAAAAAGAATCAATTAAAAGAGATACAGACCCTCTCATTCCAATTAGTAATTTGTCAGGCCCTTTAGGAACAGTCCCTCAAATTGCGAATTTTGATGTATTTTACCATCAAATCACAAAGAATCGGATTTCGGTAAAAAAATATTTGCAACGTGACAAATTAAAACTAAAAAAGACCTTTCAAGTAATTCATTATTTTTTAATGGATGAAAACGGGAGAATCTATAAGTCCGATCCATATAGTAACATCTTTTTGAATCCATTCAATTTGAATTGGTATTTTCTACAGCATAATTATCATCAGAATTTTCCTAATTCTTGTGAAGAAACATCTACAATAATAAATCTTGGGCAGTTTCTTTGTGAAACTGTATCTATAGCCAAAAACGGACCACGCCTAAAATCGGGTCAAGTTTTCATTGTTCAAGTTGGTTATGTAATAATAAGATCAGCTAAGCCCTATTTGGCTATTCCAGGAGCAACCGTTCATGGCCATTATGGAGAAATCATTTACGGGGGAGGTACACTAGTTACATTTATATATGAAAAATCACGGTCTGCTGATATAACACAGGGTCTTCCAAAAGTAGAAAAGGCGTTCGAAGCGCGTTCAATATCGATGGACCTAAAAAAGAGAGTTGAGGGTTGGAACGAGTGTATAACAAGAATTCTTGGAATTCCTTGGGGATTCTTGATTGGTGCCGAGCTAACAATAGCGCAAAGTTGTATTTCTTTGGTTAATGAGATTCAAAAGGTTTATCGATCCCAGGGAGTGCAGATCCATAATAAGCATATAGAACTGATTGTACGCCAAATAACATCAAAAGTCTTGGTTTCAGAAGATGGGATGTCTAATGTTTTTTTACCCGGAGAACTTATTGGATTTTTACGAGCGGAACGGACGGGGCGTGCTTTCGAAGAGGGGGTCTGTTACCGCGCCATCTTATTGGGAATAACGAAAGCATCTCTGAATACTCAAAGTTTCATATCCGAAGCGAGTTTTCAACAAACTGCTCGGGTTTTAGCAAAATCCGCTCTCCGAGGTCGTATCGATTGGTTGAAAGGCCTGAAAGAGAACGTTGTTCTAGGGGGGATAATCCCCGTTGGGACCGGATTCAAAGGATTAGTGCACCCCCTTTCAAGGCAACAGAATACTCTTTCTCTGGAAACCAAAAGGAAGATTTTATTCGAAGGGAAAGTGATGGATATTTTATCCCATCATAAAGAATTGTTTGATTCATAAAGAATTTTTTGATTCTTGCAGTTCAAATCATTTCCAGGATACATTCGAATAATAATGTATAGGATTTCATGATTCCTAAGAACAGATAAATTCATCCTTTGCACTATGGGCGGCGATTTGATAATAGTAATAAACAAAGAGAATAACGAATAGAAAGGAATGGCTTGAATCGTGCATCAACGGCCAATCTTCGGTAGAAGAAAAGGTTCCATCGGAACAATTCTTTATTTCAGGATACCGCGTCTTTTTTTCTTTGAAAAAAAAAAGAAAGAAAGAGGAAATGTGGGGAGAAATGACAAAAAGATATTGGAACATCCAGTTGGAAGACATGCTGGCAGCAAGAGTTCATCTTGGTCATCATATTAAGCAATGGAATCCTAGAATGGCGCCTTATCTTTATGCAAAGCTTAAAGATACTCATATTACAAATCTTACTAGAACCGCCCGCTTGTTATCAGAAGCTTGTGATTTAGTTTTTGATGCAGCAAGTAAGGGAAAACAATTCTTAATTGTTGGTACCAAAAAAGAAGCAGCTAATTCAGTAGCACGGGCTGCAATAAGGGCTGAATGCCATTATGTTAATAAAAAATGGCTCGGCGGTATGTTAACAAATTGGTCCACTACAAAAAAGAGACTTGGTAAGTTCAGGGACTTGATAAGGCAACAAAAGACAGGGGGACTCAACCGCCTTCCGAAAAGAGATGCAGCTATTTTGAAGAGACAATTGTCTCACTTGCAAAAATCTCTAGGCGGGGTGAAATATATGAGTAAATTACCCGATATTGTAATTGTCATTCATCAGCAACACGAATTTACGGCCCTTCAAGAATGTATTACTTTGGGAATTCCAACAATTGGTTTAATCGATACAAATTGTGACCCCGATCTCGTGGATCTTCCGATTCCAGCAAATGATGACTCTATCCCTTCAATCCGATTCATTCTTAACAAATTAATATTCGCAATTTGTATGGGTCGTTCTAGCTCTATACGAAGGACTACTATTCGTCCATCGCACATAAAAGAGAAAAAAGAGAAAGAAGAGATGAAAGAGAAAGAAGAGATGTAAAGATAAAGAAAAGAGACTCTTGTGGGCATACAAAAGATACAAAAAATTCCAGTAAGCAAGTCGAAAAAGAGATGATTGAATCAAAACAATTCCTTTTCAAGTTCTATTTTTGGCAGAGGGCAATATGAATCTTCTATCTTGTTCTATAAACCCATTCAAGGAGCTTTTATACGATGTATCCGGTGTGGAAGTAGGTCAACATTTTTATTGGCAAATAGGGGGTTTCCAAGTCCATGGCCAAGTACTTATTACTTCTTGGGTTGTAATTGCGATCTTATTAGGTTCATCCATTCTAGCTGTTCGAAATCCGCAAACCATTCCGACGGATGTTCAGAATTTTTTCGAATATGTCCTTGAATTCATTCGAGACGTGAGCAAAACTCAGATTGGAGAAGAATACGGCCCATGGGTTCCCTTTATTGGAACTCTCTTTCTTTTTATTTTTGTTTCGAATTGGTCGGGGGCTCTTTTCCCTTGGAAAATCATACAGTTACCGCAGGGGGAATTAGCTGCACCCACAAATGATATAAATACAACCGTTGCTTTAGCTTTACTCACGTCAATGGCATATTTTTATGCAGGTCTTACTAAGAAAGGATTGGCTTATTTCAATAAATATATTCAACCGACTCCAATCCTTTTACCCATTAACATCTTAGAAGATTTTACAAAACCTTTATCACTTAGTTTTCGACTTTTCGGGAATATATTAGCCGATGAATTAGTCGTTGTTGTTCTTCTTTCTTTAGTACCTTTAGTGGTTCCTATACCTGTCATGTTCCTTGGATTATTTACAAGCGGTATTCAAGCTCTTATTTTTGCAACTTTAGCTGCGGCTTATATAGGCGAGTCTATGGAGGGTCATCATTGACTAGTATAGTCTTTTGTTTGACTTAGCCCAACACAAAGTATCCCTGACTCAATAAAATGGACTTAAAGAACCTATACGTAAGTATACAACTACGAGATATACGGCCTAGAGTAATAGAAAAAAAGATTTCGATATATAGGATAGGGAATTGGAAAAAAGGAAATAGATCTAAAAGAGAAGATCTATTTCCTAAAATTCTTCCTTGACCCCCCTTCGATCTCCCTCCACTGAAGGTTATCTCTCTACTGTTTGTTCATTCAATTCACCAATTGACCAAAAGAAAATCTTACTAAATATTAAATAGCATGAACGTAGATCAATCAAATATTGAGATTTCTATGCAACAAGCATTCGGCCTAACAAATTGATTCATCTATTTAGTTCGTTTATTTAGATTGTATCCATGGAGGAGTAGGATAGGATAATGCTAAATAAAAGGAAAATCTAAATTCAAAAAAAGGGCTGGGTTAGAAGAGGGGGTTGAACTAGGTATATGAAATCTAATGCTGATAAGCCAGCCCTTCGGGTTCTGGTCGAAGAATGATTCTAGAATCGGATTGAATCTAAGATACGAAACGAATAGTTGGTTTACGTTATGGAAGAAAGACATGTATATGTGATATTAGATATTGACTCACTATATATGAAACTAAAGATCTATCGAATCTGTTCTATTACTCTGAATTTAGATATGATTTTAATAGGGTCCTTCTACTTCATCTGTGAGTATTCAATTTACTGAATAAAAAGATGAAATCGCGAAAAAAGAAAAGAATGAAGAATTCAAAGAATGGGTCAGAAGAAAGAAATAGAGTAGCAAAAGGCTCTTGGATTCACATCACAAAAACTTCCACTTCGGGGATGGAATAATAAAGTCATAATTCATTGGATGATTGTACCATTAACGATTTCTTTATTTTGGTGCGAGGAACTTATCATGAATCCACTGATTTCTGCCGCTTCTGTTATTGCTGCTGGGTTGGCCGTCGGGCTTGCTTCGATTGGACCTGGGATTGGGCAGGGGACTGCCGCGGGCCAAGCTGTAGAAGGTATCGCGAGACAGCCCGAAGCGGAGGGAAAAATACGAGGTACCTTATTACTGAGTCTGGCTTTTATGGAAGCTTTAACAATTTATGGGCTCGTTGTAGCATTAGCACTTTTATTTGCTAATCCCTTTGTTTAATCCTATTTTCATTTGAATCCTCTAATAGAAATCGAATCTAAAAAAACAGGCATGTTTTTCCTATTTTATCGCCTCGGACTTGGTTGCTCCTTGCTTTTTCGAATTATATCAAGACTTTATTCCTACAATTACTTATTCATTGTGGGAACCCGTCAGGGGAAGGTTTGATTTTTAGGATGAGAAATTAGCATACTGACTCACTTCCTTCTTTCCCATTTTGAGTCCAATGGGAACTGGGGGGTGTTGCAAAAAATGGAGTATTTCGCAATTGACGGGAAACCCGGTCCTTAATTCGAATAAGTGAAGTATCGCTCTTACCCCCCCGAAAAAAAGAGATTTCTAAATTCTAATTCGAATCTTTTTTTTTCT